GAGGAAGCAGGCGGGCTACAAGAAAAATTCCCGCAGCTACCATAGTGGCAGCATGTATAAGAGCCGAAATAGGAGTAGGCCCCTCCATGGCATCAGGTAACCATACATGAAGAGGAAATTGCGCAGATTTAGCAACTGCGCCGGCAAATAATAAAGAGGCACATAAAGTAACAAATAAAAAATGAACCTCATTATTATAAATCAAGTTATTAAATATTTCGAACAAATCTTGAAATTCGAAACTTCCCGTTATCCAATAAAAACCTAAGATTCCTAATAATAAACCAAAATCGCCTATCCGATTAGTTACAAACGCTTTTTGACAAGCGTTTGCCGCAGCGGGTCGTGTGAACCAAAAACCTATTAATAGATAAGAACACATTCCAACTAATTCCCAAAAAATATAAATTTGTATCAAATTCGAACTAGTAACTAATCCCAACATTGAAGTATTGAACAAACTCATATAAGCAAAAAATCTCAAATATCCTTCATCATGAGACATATAATTGTCACTATAAATAAGAACAAAAATTCCAACAGTAGTGATTAATATTGACATAATAGAGGTAAGTGAATCAATAAAGTAGCCAAACTCGAAAGAAAAATCATTATTGATGGTCCAAGACCATACATATTGATAGATAGAACTTCCATTTATTTGCTGAATAGACAGATCGAGCGAAAAAATCATAACTATACTTAACAATAAAATATTGGGAAAAGCCCACATACGACGAAGATTTTTTGTTGCCGTCGGAAAAAGTAGGAGTCCCATTCCTATTAAAATAGGAATGGGAAGTGGAACAAAAGGTATGATCCATGAATATTGATATGCATGCTCCATAAAAACTTTTTTGTTATTCTTTCTTAATTAATCGTTTCTGATTCACCGGCTCTTATCTCTTTTGATTGAAAAGGAGCAATAAAAAAATCGAGAGATTACAAAGTTAACTGGAATTTTCTATTCTTAATTTTTTAATCTTTCGCAACTATTTCAAAAATATTCAAATTTCGAAGTTAGAAGTAATCAAATGATCTCGCCGAGTTACTATAATGAAAAACAAAAGAATTCTTTTTTTCATTATAGTAATATTTTTCTGAAAATATCAATTATTATTTATTATTCCATATTACAATAATTTCTATTTACAATAAGTTAGATACATCGATCAAAAATACAAAGAATTCCCCCCCAAAAAGGATGATATAAATCATAGGATGTCCTAGAACTTAAAAGAAAAACGAATTATTTGAGTTTGTTTATTCGAACTTATTAACTAGTTCATTTTCATCGCGGAACTGATTGATTGTCTTCCACTACAATAAATGAACCTTTTCTTGTAGGAAAGACTATCCGATATTTTCTTTATATTTACATATAATTAAAAGAAAAATGACTATTAATATAATAAAATATTTGTTTTTTTTTTCAAAATTATGTATCTTTTAACAGATTAACTACGAGTCTCATTCGAATTTGGTTGAAAATGAAAATTGGGCATACCCTCTCTTCGAGCTTGACCAAGTACCAATTTATGGAAAAAAAAGAAAATTCAAGTTTGCATAGGTAGATAAAATGGGTTTTACACTTTTTATTTTAATGTAGTTTTCATGTATAAATGGAGATGTATAAATTATAAATGTAAAACAACAAAAAACTGGGCGGAGATAGAAAAAGAAAGACTTTTTTTGCGTTTTTTTGATTTCATCAATTCGATTTATATATCATAATAGATATAGATCCTAATCTATCCTATAGATTTGAATGGAGATATAAAAAAGAAAGGTACCAATAAATTAAATACAAATTCTTCTTTTTTTTTCTGGATAGTGTATGGAATATAAATAAAAAAAGGGTTATATCATATTGTTTTTTTGTTCTAGAATAGAAGCAGTTTATGCGATTTTCCAATCTATATTCATTTTTTATGCAATTTGTATTGTAGTATATATATAATTATAATTTATAAAATCTATAGGAATAGATAAATAATGACATCAAAAGACCGATCGTTTTGTCTTAAAAATAGATGTCTTTGACATCCAACTATAGCACTGAATAACTTTTTTTTGAATGGCAGTTCCAAAAAAACGTACTTCTACATCAAAAAAGCGTATTCGAAAAAATGTTTGGAAAAAGAAAGGATATTGGGCGGCCTTGAAAGCTTTTTCATTAGCCAAATCTCTTTCTACGGGGAATTCAAAAAGTTTTTTTGTACGTCAAATAAATTTGGAGTAATCTGAATTGGTTTAACTCGACTAGGATACAAAGGTTTTACTTTTTTTAATTTTTGAATATCTTTTTTTTTTCATTTCCGGGGGGGGGGATTCTTATTTTCCCCATCGCCCATTTGTATTTGTTATGTTAGTGTTATAAAAATTTGTTATTTTTATAATATTCAATTTATAATAATAAATAATTAAATAATCGAATAATCATTTTTTTTTTTCTATTTAGACTATAGCGGATCGCGGAGCACATATATATAAGAGCTTTAACTGGGTTGTCGAAACTAACCCATTAAGTTTCAATTTTGTAACTTTATGAATCATTATTTCTCTGAATTACTATATCTCCTTCCCCTGTTTTCAACCCAATGGAGAAAACCCCTTTTCAAATTTAGTGGATATACAAATAATGTATCAATTTGAAGTGATCTAAAGAAATCCTATGTTTGTATAAGAAAATGTAAGAAAATAAATCAAGACATATTTTTAGAATTCGAAATTCGAAATACTTTTTTGAAGTATGGTACAATTATGACAGGAATCGAAACGCTTTTTATATAACGTAACGGGTACAACCCAATACCTAGTTGGTTTGATAAATCCTTAAAACAAACGCAAAATGCTAACGATTAATACAAAAATTACATAAATCTTGTGAAATCGTTGGGTGTGGTGCTGAAATTGTGATCTCTAAAAATCATATTTTTTCATTCATTTCTTCAGTCAATTAATAAGCATTTTTTTATAGATTCATCAAAATCATACAAAAGAATGAGAAATGAATCATTAAAAAATGAAAATGATAAAGAACCCTTTTTTGTTTTGTTGAATTTTATCTATGAATTGAAGTTACAACTAGTTAGTTTAGTTACAATAAAGGAGTTCTCTTTTAGGAAAACACAAACTAAAAAATCTCTATTGACGACCTAATTAAATAGAAAGGATAATTAAATAAATAAAATGATACAATAAATACTAAAGATTCCTTTTGAACCTTCAAATTGCTATTTCAACGAGTTGTTATTTATCAATAAAAATTAAATGCTTCCTAACAAATTTGACATTTTACATTGAATTGACCCCTTCACCTTCAATCTCGACGATTGATTAAAAAATGGTTATTATGATTTCGAGCAAGCCGCTATGGTGAAATCGGTAGACACGCTGCTCTTAGGAAGCAGTGCTAGAGCATCTCGGTTCGAGTCCGAGTGGCGGCATAGTATCTTCTAAAAGAGATAGAATAAGTCCTATAATGAAAATGAATTTCATTCCTGATTTCCATTCCATAAAATCTAGAAACCCAGGCTTTTTTCATCATTTTTATGATTTTTTCAACTTTAGAGCATATATTAACTCATATATCTTTTTCAGTCGTTTCAATTGTAATTACAATTCATTTTTTAACCTTATTCTTATTAGTAGATGAAGTCGTAGGACTATATGATTCATCAGAAAAGGGCATGATAGTCACCTTTTTCTGTATAACAGGATTATTAGTCACTCGTTGGATTTATTCAGGACATTTCCCATTAAGTGATTTATATGAATCATTAATCTTTCTTTCATGGGGTTTCTCCCTTATTCATATGGTTTCCTATTTCAAATTTAAAAAGCGCAAAAATAATTTAAGTGCAATAACCGCACCAAGTGCTATTTTTACCCAAGGCTTTGCCACTTCGGGTCTTTTAACCAAAATGCATCAATCCGCAATATTAGCACCTGCTCTCCAATCCCAGTGGTTAATGATGCACGTAAGTATGATGGTATTAGGCTATGCAGCTCTTTTATGTGGATCATTATTATCAGTAGCTCTTCTAGTCATTACATTTCGAAAGGCCATAAAGATTATTGGTGAAAACAATAATTTTTCATTTTCGTTTGGGAAAATCCAATACATGAATGAAAGAAGCAATGTTTTACTAAACACTTATTTTCTTTCTTCTAAAAATTATTACAGATATCAATTGACTCAACAATTGGATCGTTGGAGTTATCGTATTATTAGTCTCGGGTTTATCTTTTTAACCATAGGAATTCTTTCGGGAGCCGTATGGGCTAATGAGGCGTGGGGATCATATTGGAATTGGGACCCAAAGGAAACTTGGGCGTTTATTACTTGGACCGTATTCGCGATTTATTTCCATACCCGAACAAATACAAATTTGGAAGGTGTAAATTCCGCACTTGTGGCTTCTATGGGATTTCTTATAATTTGGATATGCTATTTTGGGGTCAATCTATTAGGAATAGGTTTACATAGTTATGGTTCATTTACATTAAATTAACATCTAATTGAATTGAATAAAGAGGCTAGGCTTAACAAATACTAACACAGGACGGCGTATATATTATATATAAATATAAGAAAACTTATTGTAAGCTGTCAAGAACCTTTTGAATCGCTCCACTACTTGATTCAAAAGGTTCTAACAAAAGCCAAAGATGTCTGATTAAAATTCAATTTAATGCTTTTACCTTTTTTACTTAACTTAAACTTAAGAGAAGAAAAAAGACTTCTTTTTTTTCTTTTTCATTGTACAACGACCAATTTTAAAAACCATAGGATTCCTTTTTGATTTTGTTTTTATTCATGAAAACTATCTATAAAAATAATTATATAGAATAGTTTCGACCTTCTCACCTGATAATGAGAGGACGAAATCCGGATAAATACCAATACCTATTACTGGTAGAAAGATAGAGATCGAAACAAATAACTCTCGTGGTCCAGAATCAAAAAAATAAGAACTTGGAGCATTAAATAGCTTGTATCCATAGAACATTTGACGTGACATAGATAATGAATAAATAGGAGTTAATATCATTCCAATTGCCATTACGAAAGTAATTAGTATTTTTGGCATTAAAAAATATTTTTGGCTGGTAATTATTCCAAAAAAGACTATCAATTCTGCAACAAAACCACTCATGCCCGGTAATGCAAGAGAAGCCATGGATAAGATACTGAACATCGTAAATATTTTGGGAATCGAAACGGCCATTCCGCCCATTTCGTCGAGATAAACAAGACGCATTCTATCATAACTCGTTCCTGCCAAGAAAAAAAGTGCAGCACCGATAAAGCCATGAGATATTATTTGTAAAATAGCTCCGTTGAGTCCCGTATCAGTTATCGAACCAATTCCTATAATTATGAAACCCATATGAGATACGGAGGAATAGGCTATTCTTTTTTTTAAATTCCGTTGACCAAGAGATGTTGAAGCTGCATAAATTATTTGCATTGTACCCACTATTATCAACCAGGGAGAAAATATGGAATGCGCATGGGGTAATAATTCCATATTGATCCGAACTAATCCATATGCTCCCATTTTTAATAAAATTCCGGCTAGAAGCATACAAGTACTGTAATGGGCCTCCCCGTGGGTATCCGGTAACCACGTATGTAAGGGTATAATCGGCGATTTGACAGCAAAAGCAATAAGAAATCCAATATAGAATATTATTTCCAGTGCGACAGGATATGATTGATTAGCTAATGTTTCAAAATTTAATGTTGGTTCATTAGAACCGTATAAACCGAGACCCAAAACTCCTATTAATAGAAAAACGGAACCCCCTGCAGTGTACAAAATAAATTTTGTAGCCGAGTACAGACGTTTCTTTCCCCCCCACATGGATAGAAGTAGATAAACGGGAATTAATTCGAACTCCCACATGATGAAAAAAAGTAAAAGGTCTCGAGAAGAAAATGATCCTATTTGACCACTGTACATTGCTAGCATCAGGAAATGAAATAATCGCGAATCTCGAGTAACTGGCCAAGCCGCCAAAGTCGCTAAAGTGGTGATAAATCCTGTCAGTAAAATGGGCCCTATAGAAAGTCCATCTATTCCCAATCTCCAGTAAAAATCAAAAAAATTTATCCATTTATAATCTTCCGCCAGCTGGATTAATGGATCGTCCAATCGGAAATGATAACAAAATGCATAGGTTGTTAGAAGGAGTTCTAAAATGCATATACATATTGTATACCACTTAATTAGCTTATTTCCTTTATGAGGAAGAAAGAAAAGTAAAGAACCTGCAGATATTGGTAAAAATACAATTATTGTTAACCAAGGAAAATAATTCGTGGTAAAGACAAGATACACTTGGACCAGAAAAACCCGTGCTCAAAAAAAACCTTTTTGAGCACGGGTTTTTTCAGTAAAAAAAATCAAATGGATTCAAAATGTATTCAACTAGGGTTTTCTGGACCGTATCAATAAGCTAGACCCATACTTCGAGTTGTTTCATGCCATAAATAAACTCGAACGCTCAAGAAATCCGTTGGACAAGCGGATTCACATCTCTTACAACCAACACAATCTTCTGTTCTTGGAGCGGAAGCAATTTGCTTAGCTTTACATCCATCCCAAGGTATCATTTCTAACACATCGGTGGGGCAGGCTCGGACACATTGAGTACACCCAATACATGTATCATAAATTTTTACTGAATGTGACATGGGATCTATAAATTTTTGAACATCATAAAATTTCAATCTAGTAAACTTGTAAATAAATATAGTTAAACACCAGATGAATCAACGATTTACCAGAAATTTTCTAATCAATTTCCTTCGGGATCAACTCATAAGAAAGGACCAAGATACTTTGATTTCTTACGTTTTCGAAAACATGATGTAGATTCCAACATATTGTACATGCTAATTCAAATTGGTGAATCTTATAATTTAATATTATTAATATTACTTATTCAACAAAGTTGATTGATTGATACGCGTTGATTTTCTGTTACGATAAATCGAGGACACAATAGCTGATCCAATAGCTGCTTCAGCGGCTGCAATAGCTATAACAAAAATTGAGAAAATATTTCCTTTTAATTGCCGACTATCAAAAAAATCAGAAAATGTTACAAAATTTATATTAACCGCATTCAGTATAAGTTCAAGACACATAAGGGCCCTAACCATATTTCGACTCGTGATCAATCCATAAATACCGATAGAAAATAAATAGGCACTCAAAACAAGTATATGTTCGAGCATCATTGACCAACTCCTTATCAATTTCGATTCATTATTAATATGAACAATAATTCAACAGATTTGATTGACTAGAGTATAACAAAAAAAAAGAATCTATTGGAAATATATCGAATAAACGAATTTCTATTTTATACACGAGCAATATTCAAATAGAATTCAAAGAAAATGGATGCGCTAAGACAGAAAAAACAGAAAAAGGTTTAATTTTGATTGCTTGCTATTCCTAGTTAGAAAGATTTATTACTGACGAGCCACAGCAATTGCACCTATCAAAGCAACTAAAAGAATTATTGAAATGAATTCAAATGGAAGAAAAAAATCGGTTGCTAAATGAATTCCAATTTGTTGACTATTACTTATCAAATCTTGTTCTATAATTTGATTTGATCTTGTAGTCCAAATAATCCCGTACCATGATGTATCTAATATAGTAGTAATTAGCGAAACAAGAATACTTGTACAAACCAACGAAGTAAGGCCATTCCCAATGGTCCACCGATTAAAATCTTTATAATATTCTGAACCATTCATGAACATCACAGCAAATAGGATTAAAACATTTATGGCTCCCACATAAATAAGGAGCTGGGCAGCAGCTACAAAATGAGAATTTGAGAGAATATAAAATAAGGATATACAAACAAGAACCAATCCCAATGAAAAGGCAGAATAAATTGGATTGGTAAGTAATACCACTCCCAGGCCTCCTAATATAAGACCCGATCCCAGAAAAACTAAAAGAAAATCGTGTATTGGTCCAGGCAAATCCATTCTGTGTAAAATAAGAGATAAATAAATCGAAATGCTTTTCATGATCTTATTGACCCGACCAGGAATTTTTTTTTATGATACGTTCCTAATTGAATAAAATCCTAATCTATTAGGCGTGAATTGCTCTAAGCACAATTATTGGACAGTTTCGTTTTTGATTCTTTTTTGTTTGTTCAAAAGAAAAGGGTATTTTGTTTTTTGAAACTATATATTTCGAAATAATTACGAATATATTAATATATTTTAATTTTCAATAAAAAGGAATCCGAAATTCTTATCAACCAGTTAATTTGTAATTGAATTTTTATTTATTGACCAAAGGCCTCATTCTTTTTTTAATTCAAACCAAACAGTCTTTTAACTTAAACCAAAACGTAACCTTAAAAGAATGAATGGGAAATTTCTCTTTACTTTAATAGAACAGGAGGTTTACTTACTGAGTTTTTCTTTGAATTGAATTCAAAATTGTTCGAATTGTATAATCGTCAATTACTGACATTGGTAAACGGCCCAAAGCAATTTGATTATAATTCAATTCGTGACGGTCGTAAGTAGAAAGTTCATATTCTTCAGTCATTGATAAACAATTTGTTGGACAATACTCAACGCAGTTACCACAAAATATACAAATTCCGAAATCAATACTGTAATTAAGCAATCGTTTTTTTCGAATATCCGTTTCAAATTTCCAATCAACAACGGGTAGATCTATAGGGCATACACGAACACATACTTCACAAGCAATGCATTTATCAAATTCAAAATGGATTCGTCCGCGGAAACGCTCTGATGTGATTAATTTTTCATAAGGATATTGAATAGTTACGGGTAAACGATTTGCGTGGGATAAGGTAATCATGAAACCTTGACCAATGTACCTTGCTGCTCGGACTGTTTGTTGGCCATAATTCATGAACCCGGTTACCATAGGGAACATATCGTGAATATCTATGAATAATTTTATGTTTGTTTCTTTCTCTTGTTTGAACCAAGTCATGAATCTGATATTCTTTTTTTTTTACAGTGAAAGAAGTTGGAAAGAAGTTGTTAATAATAGATTACCGAGAGAAATGGGTAAAAGAAATTTCCACCCGAGATTTAATAATTGGTCCATTCTTAACCTAGGTAAAGTCCATCGTGTTGCGATAGAAATAAACAAAAACAAATAAGTTTTAGCTAATGTAATAAAGATACCAATTGTCGTTCCAATGATTCCATTTATTTTATTTATTTCAAATAGCTCAGGGACGAATACGTACGGAATGGAAATATTCCAACCCCCCAAGTAAAGAACTGTTACAAATAACGAAGAAAGTAATAGATTTAGATAGGAAGCAACGTAAAATAAACCAAATTTGATACCTGAATATTCGGTTTGATACCCTGCTACTAATTCTTCCTCCGCTTCTGGTAAATCAAAAGGTAATCTCTCACATTCTGCTAGAGAAGAAATTAGAAAAACGATAAACCCTATTGGCTGACGCCACAAATTCCATCCCCAAAAACCATATTTTGATTGCGCCTCAACTATATCAACTGTACTTGAACTGTTAGATAATTATAGTCGATGATAACATCACTGTTTACATCGCTAGTCCAAAACCGTACATGAGATTTTCACCTCATACGGCTCCTCGTGGGTCACAAATAAATTTTAGGACCGAATCAGTATGATTTATCTTCGTATGGGTGTAGAATAGATAGAGAAAAAATAGATTGGAAGGTCCAAAATTATACCAATGGAATTCTGTCTGCTATATTCTGAAGAATAAAAAAAAAGTGCTTCTGAATTGATCTCGCCCGTTCATAATTTCAATTTTTATTTGTTGAGTAATAACTTAAGCCTTCAATAAAATACTTCTTGTAGAATATCAATAGATATTTCAACCCATTGTTTTCTATTACGAAAAAAATGAAACATTCCATTAGCTCATAAATCATGACACGGATTTGATCTCTCTATATCTATGAAAGAAAGAATAAAAAAAAAAGATTTCTTTTTTATTCTTTATTGTTTCTTTTTCGTTCCTATTCTGCTTTCGGATCTGATAAAACCAGGAATGGGGCTTAAACTAAAAAATAGGAAAGGATTATTTCGTTCCTGATAGTCATTACTTTAATCGGCAGATAGGAGGATACTCTGGACCGGAATCATGGGGAGTACTGCCTAGTCATTTCTACGAATTTAAAGCCCCAATTAGTATTCTTTTTATGTTATCCAGAAGTCTCTTTTTATATAATTTACATAATTTCCATTACCAATCCTTTATGTATTTTGGTGTTCCTAACCATCCACTCGTTTTTTGTTCAATCCCCCGTTTGTTTAGCAATACATGTATGGGAATCCATACAAAGGATAGCGAAAACTCTATACGGTTGATCTTTTGAGCCCGCTTCAAGCTAGATTGACTAATCAACCCGTCTTGGGGTAAAGACTTCTTCCGCTTACGTTTTCTTCCACTTAACTCTTGTACATAGGAAATGAGATTCTATTTTTTTGTTTAATTTACTGCGAATTTATAAGCTGCTTTCTTTCACTCATATATAACTATCTAATTTAGTTTATCAACTCAACTTATTTTCTAGAACGAAAGGAATAGGTAAAATAAAAGTTTCTATTTCAACGAATCGCACGTAGAGATATTGATAAAACACATAGAGTTAATGGTATTTCATAACTAATCGATTGAGCAGCAGCTCGCAGACCACCTAAAAAGGAATATTTATTATTTGATCCGTATCCTGACATAAGAAGTCCAACGGGAGCAATACTTGAAATGGCAATCCATAAAAAAATACCGATATTGAGATCGGCTAAAATAAGGCGAGAGCTAAAAGGAATTACTGAAAAACTTAGTAAAATTGATATGACTGCTATAGCCGGTCCAATACTAAATAAACGAGTATTGCCTCTAGATGGAAGAATATTTTCTTTGAAAAGCAGTTTTGTTCCATCTGCTAGCGCTTGAAGAATGCCCAAAGGACCGGCGTATTCAGGCCCAATACGTTGTTGTATTCCTGCAGATATTTCTCTTTCTAACCATACAATTACTAGTACACCTATTGTGATTCCCAATACAAGAGTCAAAATAGGGACCACCATCCATATGATCCCATAGACCTCTTTGAAAGATTCCAATGTGTAAAAGGAATTGATATCTTCTACTTCTGTCGTATAAATTATCATTTCAACGATCCACTTCTCCCATAATGATATCTATGCTACCTAGTATCGTCATAATATCAGCCAATTTCATTCTTTTAACTAACTGAGGAAGAATTTGCAAATTGATAAAACCCGGCGGGCGAATTTTCCATCTCCAAGGAAAACCGCTTTGATCCCCTATCAGAAAAATTCCTAATTCTCCCTTTGGGGCTTCCATTCTCGCATAAAGTTCTTGTCTCGGTAATTCAAATGTGGGAGAAGGTTTTTTACTAATGAATCGATATTCAAAATCATTCCATTCTGGATCCCTTTCTCGATCAAAGCATCGGATTTCTAAATTCTCATAGGGACCACCCGGAATTCCTTCCAGGGCCTGTTGAATTATTTTTATAGATTCCGTCATTTCACTGATTCGGACTAAATAACGAGCTAATGAATCTCCTTCTTTTTGCCACTGGATTTCCCAATCAAATTCGTCGTAACACTCATAATGATCAACTTTCCGAAGATCCCATTTGATTCCAGATGCTCGTAGCATTGGGCCGGATAAACCCCAATTTATTGCTTCTTCTCCACCAATAACGCCTATCCCTTCAACTCGTTCTAAAAAAATAGGATTTCGCGTAATAAGTTTTTGATATTCAACAATTCCTGTTAAAAAATAATCACAGAAATCCAAACATTTATCTATCCAGCCGTAAGGTAGATCGGCCGCCACTCCTCCGATACGAAAATAATTATGCATCATTCTCATACCGGTGGCAGCTTCGAATAGATCATATACTAATTCTCTTTCTCTGAAAATATAGAAAAAGGGGGTCTGTGCACCAATATCTGCCATAAAAGGTCCAAGCCATAATAGATGAGAAGCTATACGACTCAACTCCAACATAATTACTCTGATATAGCTGGCCCTTTTAGGGACTTGAATATTCCCCAACTGTTCTGGTCCATTTACGGTTATTGCTTCCGTGAACATAGTGGCTAAATAATCCCAACGCGTTACATAAGGCAAATATTGTATAATTGTTCGGTTTTCCGCAATTTTTTCCATTCCTCTGTGTAAATAACCTAATATTGGTTCACAGTCAACAACATCTTCACCATCTAGAGTAACGATGAGACGAAGAACACCATGCATTGATGGGTGGTGAGGCCCCATATTGACTATCATAAGGTCTTTTTCTGTAGCTGATAGATTCATAAGTTTTTCCTCGATTCATTCTTACATGAATTGTTGAAAACGAAAACAAGTACATCAAAATGAAAATCTAATAAATCGACTAATTCAAAATTTGCAAATTAACGATTTTTTGATTCCCGAATATCCAACTCACCAATTAATTCTTTATAACGTATTTTATTTGTCTTTGATAAATAAGATAGCAGTCGTTGACGTTTTCCTAGAATTTTACGTAGACCTCTCTGAGATAAATAGTCTTTTTTGTGCAATTCCAAATGTGAAGTAAGTCTTCGTATCTTATTGGTGAAACTAACTATTTGAAATTCAACAGACCCCCTGTTTTCTTCTTTTTTTTCTTGAAAAATAACTGAGATGAATGAATTTTTTACCATAAAACCAAAAAATTTCCCCCTTTTTTTGAATGTGAATTTTACTGATCAGTAATAATAATACCAGTCATTTTGATATACACGATGATTTTTAGTTCGTTATGAACTTTATCATTTTTTTTTTTCAAATAAAATTAATCAATCCGGGTTTCGATTTGATTCGTATAGGGATACAAAAGAGTGAGAGATTTCTACAAAAGAGAAAATTTTAGAGTTCAAATAAGAGGATTTTGTTGATTCATTTGTCGATCTAATTGATATGTATGTCATTAAATTAGTATCGTGTATCAGAATAAAATGTAAGACAATCCTTGTGACCATCTATTTGTTTTCATATACCCGGCACAATACATACATAATATAGGGGAAAATGTACCATTAAAATGTACCATTAACGAATTTTCAGACGCGGATACATACGGATCCTTATCATACTGAAACGACTGCCGTTATTAGTATTAAACCAATATCGATTCATACAAGCTAAATCTTCTAATCGATAATTGGGCCAAAGAAAGAACTTTAATTTAATTAGTTTCTTTTTATCACTATCAAGATGTTTGTTTTTAGTCAAAACTTGACCACAGTTTTTTACATTATTGAAAAATACTGCATTTCTATGCATACCATTTTTATCCCTTGAATTGAAAGAAATTCGAATTCGCAATTCTCGCCGGTGGTTAGGGGATAAAATATTTTCAGGAACAAACAAATCATAATGATTTTTGTCTTTATTTTCAGTCATTTTTTGATGTCTTGCAATAAATTCATAAAAATGATTTTTATCAATATAGTTTTTTTCTTGGTATCTTTGATTAATTTGGTGTTTATTTTTATGAACCAACAAAATACTTATAGTTTGATATAGAATAAATTGTCCATCATTTTTTACCGACAGACGAACTGGATCGATAATCAATATTCCTTTTTTCATTAATTCTCTAAGAGTTAAATCCTTCTGAATCATCAAAATATCCAGATTCATTTCTCCCCGTTGAATAGAGGATATAACAATTTCGTTTGGATTTATCAGTCTAAGCAGGAGGCAATATACTTTGATATTATTGATTATTCTTTGATTTAAAGAATCATCCCATCTCAATTGAAAACGCAAATACCTTTTTAGGAAGAAATCAAGCTCCGCTTCCGTGTTGCTCTTGTATTGCTTTTTCTTTCTACGTTTTTTTTTGTCTGATTTATCATAATCTTCTTCAACATCTTTTTCTTGGTTTGATAGAACGGATTTAAAATTTCCTTGTTTTTGTGCATCTGATACAAGACCCCCTTCACCTATGGGTTCTTTTTCTTCTTGATTTCGATTCTCTAATCCAATAATTTGTTTTTCGTTTGGTGCTATAAGGGAGTCCCTTTTTTTATTTTCAATAATATTTTTATTAATGTTCCTATTTCCATTAAAATTGAAAAGAAGTAATTTTATTGGTATGATCCATGGTTTAACCTTATATGCATTATATAGCAGCACAAATTCTGGGAAGAACCAAAGTTCTAGATTCGGTATAGGATGACTTAGTATTTCTTCATTCAGTCCCATCCAATCAAAATGGCTTCCTTTTTTATTGGATGGGTTGCTTTCTTGATCTTGATAAATTGTGAAATAAAAAAGGTCCATTTTATCAATTATTTGATAATTCTTAACCACAGTCTTAATATTTTTGTTACTCTTGGTACTGGTATCGACCCAGGACTCAATATCGACCTTATTTCTAAGACAAAAATGAAGAATTCTCCAATTAAAAAACTTTCTGTGCGAAAAATTCCCCATAGCATCTAGGATATCGCCTTCTCCTAGATAATTATGGATAGGGATATCCCTTAGTGTATCAAAAAAATTTTGTTTATCCATGTTGTAATGATAAGAACTCTCTTCCCTCTTATTTACTTGGAATGGTGATCCATAAGCATACGGGTCCCTCTTATCTTGATAATTAATAGATTTATATGATAAAAAATCATATCCATAGTGTTTTTTAAAATTTGATTTTTTATATTTTTGTTCTTGATTCAGTTTATATTCTTGAGTCAGTAATGAGTTCGCTTGAAAATCATTTTTTTTTTCGTAATGAATTAATCTTTCTTTTTCATCTGAATCCCATTTTGTTAAATCTTTATTTTGAGCCAGATAGTGTTGATTGACTCTATTTCGCCATTGTCCTGGTACTAATTTTAGCCATCTATTCTGAACTAAATCGTATTGATAACGACTCCTTAACCAGTTTTTCCATTCATTCATTCCAGAATGCCAAACGATTTTCTGTCTTAACCCATAATGATGTCTTAATCTGGAATGAGATACTCCCCGTTCTTCAAAATAATCTTTTATTTCATTTTTAAGAAAAAGAGATGTTCCATGATATTGAAGGATAGGTTTGAATTTATAAAAACTAATAACTTGGGTTTGTGATAATTTGTAAAATACATATGCTTGTGAGAGGGAGGATAAGTCAAAAAAAGCTTTTTCATTTTTATTTCTAATACTAATATTAGAAAGTGAAGAAAGTGAGGTTTTTATAGTTGAAATAAAATGAGTTGTATTTTTAGTTGTTTTATTAATTCTTTCTTGATTTGCTTCATTATTGTGAATGAAGTTCTCAATCATTTTTTTTGTTGATTCAAGAAAAAGTTGAGTATTGGTTCTTGGAATATTAATGATATATAGAAGAATATCCATGTATATCTTTTCAATGAAAAATTTTATAAAAAAATAGAATTTCCGGATTAATCGAATATTTCTTCTTTTTACTATTTGCCAAAATTTTTTTGCTGATTCTAATATTTTATCCTGATAACTTATTTTGTTAGAACTACTATTTATTTCTTGAGTTATAAATTCGTTTTTCTTGTCTTTTATAATTAGAATTTTTTGTATTTGATTTTTGATTGTGTTTGTTCTCTTAGTCAGATCTTTTATTTTTTTTTCGGTTAATGAATAATTTGTCCACGCCATAGATTGAATTTGAAGGGATGATTTGTGAATCATCTTATTACTGATTATCGAATCCTTTTTAGTTTCGCCCAATTCATATGGTTCTCTCAACCCAAAAAATGGAATTGGATTTATTTTTGAAAGTTCTTTTATTATTCCTTTTAGAAATAGAATGCTTTGAGTGATCCATTTTTTTGTTTCTTTTGAAGCTTTTCGAAACAATTTAGTTTTTTCTTTAAAAATTGTTAAAGCTATAAAACATTTCGTTTTCCATTTTTTTATTTTTTTTTTTAGTTCTTTAAAAATAGGCTTAAAAAACGAACGCCTTTTTCGAGGAGAGCCGAAAGGTAGTTCAGTTTCCATTCCCCAAACTGTTAAAAAGCAAAAATCATTCTTTTGACCTTTCTTTTTTTTCATTGGATCTTTATGAGAGGGTTGTAGTTTAAATCTGTGCCAAGGTTTCAAGCAAAAAGGAAATAGGATCTTTATCTGAATACCGTCTGTTAACCAGTTTTTTGGAAATTCTGTTTCGGATAATTGAACACCATTATAAGTGCATTTAACATGCATTTCTCGATTCCAATCCGTTAAATCCTCAGACCACTCAGGAAATTGAAATAATAACATACGGGCAATGTTTTTAACTATTATCAGTGAAGGTAATATAATATATTTTCTAAGAATTGATTGGGTTATTAACACGGAGCCCCTTATTACTTGAGCAAGTAAAAGACTATCCCAAGCTTCTGCTATTTCTATCCTCATTTTCTCTTCTCTTTTGTATTTTTCTCTTTTGGCCTCGTCTTTTTTCTCGCTCTTTTTTTCTGTATAATCAGAAATTTTTGATTCTTTGTTTTTACATATCCAATTTCGAGATATTCGTTTCAGCGGTCCAGAAATATCAAAAGAAAAAAAGAGTGGTTTGTCTACTCTGTCCAAAAAAAGGGGGGAATGTACATTTGCTTGAAACAGCTCCCAAGTCATTGTTTTACGCCTTTGGGCACGCATGGAACCCTTTATTATGTCGCGCCGAAAATCCGATTGTTGCGAATAGCGTATCAAAGCCACTTCGTCTGTTTGATCAGGATCATTAGCATCCTTGGTATTAGTATAAGTATCGGCGTTTGCCTGGTTATTAGTAAAAATCACGACGCGCTTGGATTTTCTTGAACGAATTTCATGCTCTGCTGTTACATTTTCCTCGTTTTCTCCCTCCTGTTGTTCTAAATCGTCGATTAATTTGTATGACCATCGAGGAACTTTTTTACTTATTTCTTTTATTCCAATAGATTTTTTTCTAATTGTTTGATTGTTCGGATTAGTTATAACTATATTGAATAAAAATTTCAAAATTTTTACTCGATCCTCGGAATCGATATTTCCCTGTTCATCTTCTGTCAATAAAGAGAGTTCTTTTTCTGTTCCTAATGATTTTATATTGAGTGTATCTAGTGTCTGTTCAAGTTCGTGATAATCAGTAGTAAGAAGTAGAGCATGAATCTTATTTATCCAAAATGGATCCGTGTTTTTTTTTTTATAAGTTTGATTTATGCTTAAAGGAGAACCCCATTTTTTGATTCTTCCGCGGTAGGGTCCATGCAAGAAAGGATCATATAGTTTAGGCAAGTATTCTCTTTTAGTTTCATTATTAGAGAATCGAGTCCTTTTTTCAAGTATGCCCAGATCAAAAGATTCCTTATCTAAAGATTCGACTCTTTTTGTAAACTCCTTACTCAAATTTCTTCTTTTTAGTTCATTGATAAAACTCCAATCAGTATACAATTCATCAGAAAAC